AAGTCACACACTCCCATAATCCATTTTATCTTCAGAAAATTCACTTCAACCATTAGTGTCAAATAAATAATTTTGCGGGGTTGAAGGAAAAGATCCAAATACATGTTTTATTCTTTTCAATAATCCATATTTATAGCAATGAAATCCTATTGTTCCTACCCTGAGTGAAGTGATAAATGACTGATTACAAATATCTATGATCTATAATACTATTTCTTCTCTATAAAGGACCAGAGATGCCTTGCTTACGTATCATTGGGAAGTGCATTAACATAAATACGGCAGTAAGTAGAGGTAATACAAAAGTGTGTAAACTATAAAAACGAGTCAGGGTGGATTGTCCTACACTAGCACTTCCGCGCAATAACTCTACCAAAGGCGATCCTATTACAGGAATAGCTTCCGGTACGCCTGTTACAATTTTGACTGCCCAATAACCAATTTGGTCCCGGGGTAAGGAATAACCAGTCACGCCAAAAGATGCGGTCAATACAGCTAAAACTACACCTGTAACCCAAGTCAATTCACGAGGTTTTTTAAAGCCACCGGTGAGATACACACGAAATACGTGCAGGATCATCATTAGCACCATCATACTTGCGGACCATCGATGAACTGATCGGATTAACCAACCAAAGTTAGCTTCAGTCATTATATATTGAACGGAAGCAAAAGCCTCAGTAACCGTTGGGCGATAGTAAAAAGTCATAGCGAATCCCGTAGCTACTTGTACTAAAAAACAAGTAAGTGTAATTCCGCCTAAACAATAAAATATGTTCACATGGGGAGGGACATATTTACTAGTTATATCATCTGCAATCGCCTGAATCTCAAGACGTTCTTCGAACCAATCATATACTTTATTGAGATAGGTAAATCCAGGGAACTCCCCCTCTGAGAACCGTATATGAGAATTTCATTTCGTACGGCTCAAACAAAAACCACCCAAATACTGGCTAGAATGGATATGTGTAATAAAAAGTTTGAGACTTATTTATCTTTCCTCCTATGATTCACTCTTTCTTTTTCTCTAAAGATACGAAAGAATAAAAATCTGAAAGCTCTTCTTTGTGGTTATAATGCTAAAAAATATCAAGTTGGCTCATTCGTCTTTATGTTGATTGTTACAGGCCTCTTGAATCCTCTATTTACCTATTTTTTTTTCTTTTATTTGTTATTCTTATTTGTGTGTAACGCGGTTTTACTTCTGTTTTCTTTATTATTGATAGGAATTCTCTTGTTAAGACCCTATGAATCGATTAAAACCTCAGATTCATACTACAACCACGATGATTCAAGAAAACCTTCAAACTAAGTCCAAAAATTCCCTGAGTAAGAATCGTTGGATCATCACTTATTCAATGAATAGATATACTGAATAAAAATTTAAAGAAAGGTTTGTCCCTTAATTAAAATAAGCATAAACGGGAAAAAGAATAAAAATCTGTCGATTTATCACTTCTAACCCCCTTTTTTAACTATTTTGGGGTTAACTCTTTTTTTTTGGAGTCCGGCCCGCGAGGTCTTAATATAAAATATGAATCATAGTTAGAATAGTTTGTAATCTATTTCCTATATTCCGCGCGTTCCGGATACTAGAATGAATATCCGACGAGGTAAAACCATCTGTATCAAGATGACAGAACCACTCTCTGTAGTATCCATAGGATCAATTATAACAAGTCACACACTCATATTCCGGAAATACAGAAACAAAGAAATTCCACGGTCGAACTACCCAAAAATAGAATGGGCTAAAAACGACCTAAATGATTCACTTTGTAGTGAAAAGCGATTTAGTAGTTCTTGTGAATCTAATTCATTGAAATTCCATCCAGTAAAATGGAAGAATTATAAATCTCCAAAATAATAGATAGGAATATCGCAAATAGAGCCATTGCAATACCCATCAAAGGAGTAGTTCCCCAACCTGGAGCTACTTTACCATATTCCGAATTCAGTGGTTTCAATAAATCCCCTACAATGGTTCGTCTTGGACCAGATCTAGAACTATTCTCAACGGTTTGTGTAGCCATAAATCCTATTTTGTATTCAGTGAGAGCCGTTGACTTTGTATACCATTATATTGTAAATAAATGATCTTAGCATAGATCCATTGTGGTCTTAAAATTATATAATAATGGAAACAGCAACCTTAGTTGCCATCTCTATATCTGGTTTACTTGTAAGTTTTACTGGGTACGCCTTATATACTGCTTTTGGGCAACCCTCTCAACAACTAAGAGATCCATTCGAGGAACACGGAGACTAGTTGAAGTAATGAGCCTCCCAATATTGGGAGGCTCATTACTTCAATCGAGATAATAAAAAATCATTTCATCTTTTTAGTTGGAACTTTAGGTGGTTCCCGAAAAAAGATGGCGAAAAATATTATTCCCAGAGTCGAGACTAAGAGGAATGTATAAACCAATGCTTCCATAGATTCGATTGTGGTTTACAATTATAGCTTCCATGCCTGTTTATTTTGGGTCGTCTCCCGGATAACTAAAGAGAAAGAGTCAAAGAAAGGGCAAAGGCAGCGATTCAAATCAAGATTTATCCGGCTCCCTGTCTATGTTATGTTAAATCACAAAAATAAAAGTAAGAAATCAATCTTGTATCAGACTACTTGTCGTCTTGTAGTCGGATCCCCAAGTTTTTGGAATGTTCCAAATTCTACTTGAGCATCCAAATCTGGGTCAATACCGGCAAAAACATCTCGGAACAAGGTTCTAGCGCCATGCCAAATATGTCCGAAGAAGAAGAGCAGAGCAAATGAAGCATGGCCAAAAGTAAACCAACCCCTTGGACTGCTACGAAAAACACCATCGGATTTCAAAGTAGCACGATCTAATTCAAAAATTTCGCCCAATTGAGCGCGTCGAGCATATTTTTTCACAGTAGCAGGATCACTATAACTGACTCCATTCAGTTCGCCACCATAGAACTCCACAGTTACACCTACTTGTTCGACACTATACTTCGACTCTGCCCTTCGAAACGGAACATCGGCTCTAACAATACCGTCTCCGTCTACCAAAACAACCGGAAATGTTTCAAAAAAAGTGGGCATACGACGTACAAAAAGTTCACGCCCTTCCTTATCTCTAAAGATAGGGTGTCCTAACCACCCAACAGCTATTCCATCCCCGTTGTCCATTGAGCCCGCTCTGAATAATCCCCCCTTTGCCGGATTATTACCGATGTAATCATAAAAAGCCAATTTTTCAGGAATTTTAGACCAAGCCTCTGATAAACTTTGATTTTCGGCTATCCCAGCGCTAACTCTTCGATATATTTCTTGCTGGAAGTATCCCTGATCCCATTGATAACGAGTGGGACCAAATAATTCAATCGGGGTAGTTGCTGAACCATACCACATAGTTCCAGCAACAACAAAAGCGGCAAAAAAGACAGCAGCGATACTGCTGGAAAGGACGGTTTCAATATTTCCCATGCGTAATCCTTTGTATAGACGTTGGGGCGGACGGACACTAAGATGGAATAGGCCGGCTAATATGCCCAATGTCCCTGCTGCAATATGATGAGAGGCTATTCCTCCCGGAACAAAAGGATCAAAACCTTCCACACCCCACGCTGGATTTACAGATTGTACCCTTCCGGTTAGTCCATAAGGATCGGACACCCATATTCCAGGACCATACAACCCCGTTACATGAAATGCGCCAAACCCAAAACAAGCCAACCCTGAAAGAAATAAATGAATTCCAAAAATCTTAGGTAAATCTAAAGAAGGTTTTCCTGTACGTTCATCAGAAAATATTTCTAGATCCCAGTACACCCAATGCCAAATAGCTGCCAAAAAGCATAAGCCAGAAAACACAATATGTGCCCCGGCCACACCTTCGTAACTCCAAATACCCGGATTCGTTATAGTACCTCCTGTGATACTCCAACCGCCCCATGAATTGGTTATTCCTAAACGAGTCATGAAGGGTATAACAAACATACCCTGTCTCCACATTGGATCAAGAACGGGGTCAGAGGGATCAAAAACCGCTAGTTCGTATAGAGCCATCGAACCGGCCCAACCAGCAACTAGAGCTGTATGCATTATATGAACAGAAATCAAACGACCCGGATCATTCAATACGACGGTATGAACACGATACCAAGGCAAACCCATGGAAATACCCCTTTAATCAACGAATAATAGACACTATGTAACTTTATTGCATTGTAAAAAGTAAAAAAACTATGCTCTGGACCCACTCTTTCGGTAGATTTTCTCGAGGAAAGAATTAATATTTGTTCTATTCTTTTAGTAATAATAATAATAGATAGTAATAATAGACGAATTCCATTTGTAGGAACAAAAATAAGCAGATCTATTCTATACCCGATAAGTACCAATACGCAATGGTAGAGGGGATTGATCCCACTTTAATTTTCTCTGAGTGAAGACATACCCATTTGTTCATATCATTCCAAAGGCCCATTCGTTTCGTAAAAATTTTCCTTTAGTCATAATCATTCGGTTTTCTTTTTTTATGTTATTGTTATGAACTTATTCAATTTATGGATAAACTATGATAAAGGCTAATCTTATTAAGACAATAAACCCGTTGTTACGCTTCCACATCAAAGTAAGATATAGTACTTAATTTTTTTTCTTTCATTTTATGCCTATTGGTGTTCCAAAAGTACCTTTTCGAAGTCCTGGAGAGGAAGATGCATCGTGGGTTGACATATAGTGCGACTTGTCAGATATATTGGGTCACATGGAATTTCCCCATTCTCTCCCCTGATCGAGATATCCCCTCTTTCGCCCAAAAAAGATTGATTGAATTATCAAAAGTTTGGAGCGTGAAATACAATTTAATCCTATTTATTTTTTGTAGGGGTATCAGATTAATATTATCAATTAGAATAATTTATGGTTGGCTCGACTGGACCAAAAAAATGAAGTATCCAGGCTCCGTTTAGAAAAAACCCAATTGGTAATATATCTAAGATTACTACTTTTATAATATTCTATTTATAAACAGGAGCGATCTCAAACTGTTTAATCAATCGAGTAATATAATGAATACATTTAATATAATGAATACATTTAATATAATGAATACATTGAATATTTAGTGGAAGACATGAAATAAATGAAATTGAAAAATAAAAAAAGCCATAGCAAAAAGACGTGGTATTGGGACATTTGCCCTATATGTGCAAATAAAAATCGGGCCTATCTTTACTCGGAGTAGAGCATAAACCTAAAAAAATTGAAAAAGCCCATTCAGGAACAAGAAAATGGCATCGTTATTTGGATTCGATCTCGATGAAACAATACATCAATGAGAAGTTCATTCGATAAGTTTAGTAAATTATTTATATATATATTTTATTTATATATAGGTAAAGTAAACAGGCCAAAAGAAATCCTTCTTGAAAAATGGAAGAAAAAAAGCCCTTTGTTAGAAGTTAGAAAGAGCCCCCTATGAAAATAAAAAAGAATGAGGGCTGCAATCTACACATTGATTCTTTTTTTTTGCGCGATTTTTGGTAAACCGTATGCATCAAAAGGTGCGCGTACGGTTCCTAAGGATACAATTATATCCTAATCAACCGACTTTATCGAGCAAGATTACTTTTTTTAGGCCAAGAGGTTGATAGCGATCTCTCGAATCAAATTATTGGTCTTATGGTATATCTCAGTATAGAGGATGATAGCAAAGATCTGTATTTGTTTATAAACTCTCCCGGGGGGTGGGTAATACCCGGAGTAGCTATTTATGATACTATGCAATTTGTACAACCAGATGTACAGACAATATGCATGGGATTGGCCGCTTCAATAGGATCTTTTCTTCTGGTCGGAGGAGAAATTACCAAACGTCTAGCATTCCCTCATGCTCGGCGCCAATGAGTTTTGTATTTGAGAGAAAAAAGAAGACTATGCCTTCGCCATATGAAATATGACTATTAAGTAATAATAGCATGGCATTTTGAATTCGATATGAGAAACCTTTTTTTTTATTTTTGTTTTTTTTTTTTTCAAAAATCAATCATTAGATTATATATCGAACGAATAGTATGAGATAAAGGGCATTTCCGATTTTTTCTGATTTATCGGAAGCCTATTGCAGCGTCACAAACTTTTTTGTTTTCACACCAGAGGGATAATAACAATATTTATCTTAGGAAAGAATACAAAAAAAAGAAACTTTGGGATTGCTTAATAACAGACTAAATAAATATATAAAGCAACGGAACCATCATAGTATGTTTTAACTACTCCAAAATAAAATGAAGGATGGTTATTGGATTATTTACCGATCGGGGTCTGATAGGCCCTATATTTGAATATTTGAATTTGATTTTATACTTCTTCAATGGAATGGAGGTTATAAAGTAAATTCCATTGTATAGCCGTATGCAATGCGCAAAAGATGCCTGTACGGTTGTTCAATTCTATCTTTTGGTTTTCATATCATTACTCGTTATTTAATTTATTCTCTTTGATTTCTCTTCGAGATAGAAGAACCATTTATTAGGTTATATAATCAGGGTAATGATCCATCAACCTGCTAGTTCTTTTTATGAGGCACCCGCAGGAGAATTTATCCTGGAAGCGGAAGAAATGATGAAGCTGCGCGAAACCATTACAAGGGTTTATGTACAAAGAACAGGCACACCTCTATGGGTTGTATCCGAAGACATGGAAAGAGATGTTTTTATGTCAGCAACAGAAGCCCAAGCTCATGGAATTGTTGATCATGTAGGAGTAGAATAAAAAATAACAGGGATTTCGCGCAAATACAAATACGCCATTTGAAATTTTATCTTCTTACTGGGTTTGATAGAGTATTCTATTAATTAATTTATTACTATAGAAGTAATTCCTAATCGGCCGGTTAGGATCGATCTAAACCAGCTCATTATGTATACGAGTCAACATGCCAACTATTAAACAACTTATTAGAAAGACGAGACAGCCAATCAGAAATGTTACGAAATCCCCCGCCCTTGGGGGATGCCCTCAGCGACGAGGAACATGTACTAGGGTGTATGTGTGACTCGTTCAGAGCATGGACTGGGGCAGAAGAAAAGAACCCATTTTTCCAGTATCAGTGATCAGTAACAGTAAATAAGATAAAATAAAACGGAAGAACTCCATTCACTATCTAAAAAGTATCTATCATACCCTTCTATTGTGTATCAAAATTTATGGTTTCTAGTGGTGTAAATCCAATCGTCTCCATTTTCAATTTAAGATGAGAAAGAATTTCCCATTGGTAGCAAATGTTTATCCATTAAGCGGGGGGAATCCCATTTAAAGGCAAGAAAGATTACGCCCTTACTCTTTCAACAACGGACTAAGAGGGTCAGCTACACAGTTAATCTTCATAATTAAATACCGTTACTGTATAAGTATATCTCGTTGTGAAAGACGGATTACTGAAAAATTCATGGGTAGAGCCAAAAAGTGTGAACTGTACAAGTTAACAATAGCATTGATTAAATGAAAGAAAAGAAGGGGCTCCGGTGTATAGAAGGGATCTCGCCGTTTAAGAAGTAACCATAGAAACGATGGAACCCACTATTTTTTTTTTATTCATTTCTATTTTATATTTACTACTTTTTGTTTTTATTTAATATTAATATGCTTTTTTTAATATCTAGTATCAATATCAATATTATTTCTTATTTCGAGGTAAAATGCCTATAAAAAAAAAGAAAAAATCGTGGGCGGGAAGGTTATAGTAGCAAAAGCCGTTGGAGTTTTTATTTTATACATTGGAAGGATCCGTTTTGTTATTAACAAACTAGTAAAGGGGAAGGGAATAACTGAAAGAAAAGAAATCAATTAGTTATTTATCAAAGTTTCATTTATTCAATGACCAGAATTAAACGAGGATGTATAGCTCGGAGACGTAGAACAAAAATTCGTTTATTTGCATCAAGCTTTCGAGGGGCTCATTCAAGACTTACTCGAACTATTACTCAACAGAAAATAAGAGCTTTGTTTTCGGCTTATCGGGATAGAGGTAGGCAAAAGAGATATTTTCGCCGTTTGTGGATCACTCGGATAAATGCAGCAATTCGAGGGAATTTAGTATACTATAGTTATAATATTTTCATACACAATCTGTACAAGAAGCAGTTGCTTCTTAATCGTAAAATACTTGCGCAAATAGCTATATTAAATATAAATTGTCTTTCTATGATTTCCACTGAGATTATAAAATAAGTAGATTGGAAGGACTCCATAGGAATGTTTTAAATTTTAATGGAGTGCGCTGTAAAATTAACTCCGGGAAGGTAGAATAGAAATTAGTATGATAAAATATAATCAAATAATATGATAAAGTCGTCAAAATGAACAAACAAGACGTTCAATAAAAAAAGATTTATTCTTTTTCCCCGATACTTTTTTTCTTATGACACGACACTCACATCTTAATTCGCGAATTTTTCGAACAAAACATCAATCCGCCTTTGAGTTCGTATTGGAATTTTGATTCAAGTGAAGAGTAAGCCTATCCCCCTTTTTGATTCTAAGACCCGCAGTTCTAGCAGCCGACTCACCTCTTTCAAATTGTTTCTCATTATTAAGAAAGGGTAACAAAGATAAAATACGAGCTTGCTTGATAGCAATAGTAATTAATCGTTGTTGTTTTAAGTTTAATCTATTCACCCGTCTAGATAATATCTTTCCTTGTTCACTAATAAATCGACTAATTAAACTCATGTTTCTATAATCAATTCGATCCCCCGACCCAATCGGGGGCAAACGCCTACGAAAAGATCGCTTGGATTTAAAATAGAGTCGCTTGGATTTATCCATGATTTGTTTATTCCTTATCCCGAAAATCCTAATTTTGTCGGGGATTTCTTTTTGGTTTGTTTATCTTTAAATATATGTTATATATAATATATGGTATATGACATTTTTCATCTTCCTTGGAAGGATGACATACAATACATACGTGTAATCGGTTCCATCTATTTCTTTATCTCCCCATGAATTGTATATTTGTAACAAAAGGGACAGAATTTTCTCAATTCCAATCGACTAGGCGTATTGTGTCGATTCTTTTGAGTAATATATCTGGAAATACCAACCCTCTTTGATTCCTTATTAGCATCATTTCGAACAGCACAATTGGTACATTCCAAAATAACTGTTACTCGAACATCTTTCCCCTTGGCCATGAACCCCCTTTGTATTTTTGATTCACTCAACTATTCTATTTTGCGATCCAAAGAGAAAAAAGGAACGAAAAAAAAAATAGAAGTTGCTAACTCGAAATAAAATTATGAAAAATTTCGTTGCAATCAAGATAGTAATAATAAGTAATACAATGATTTCTAACTACATTTCTAATCCCAATATAGCGTTTCGTCTTTCATTTAAGTATTTTGTATGATATTGTTGACCTATCCATCAATTTCCATTTCCGTTCTCATTCTCTTTTTAATTATTTTAATTTAAATTATTTAAATTAAAAATTTTATTTTAATTCGAGCCTCGGGCCTGAGGCCCGAGTTCCGAGTTTCACTGAATTTGAATCCACTTTTATTCTTTCTCTTTTCGAACTTATTCGAATTTTAAAAATTCTAAAATTAAAAGATGGGAAGGGGAGGGATTAGTCACAGAGATTTTATTAAATCCCTAATCTTCTTCACCACTTCCCATGTTACTAACTAGAATGAAAAAAAGGGGAATATCAGCGCATCCGGAAATAAACGATTGATCTCTATCAATAGACCTGCTAAAAACCCGAACCATATAGTACTTACTACCGGCGCCACGGAGAGATATGTTTTTAAATCTCGCATTTTATTTGAAATCCTCCTTCTTTATTGGAATTTGTAATACATATATGACCAGACATATATGAAGTTAATGATCACTTGTATTTGTCCGCGGAATCCCTAATTCAAATTTAAATGTACAACGATTCAGTAGAATATTCCTTTTCTTAAAAAAAACGTGCCCTTTTCTGTACCAGCATTTCCCCAAAATATTCATTTTTTTTACAGCGGGTTTCATTATACGTAACGCATATAAGTAGTTTAAATTAATTAATTAATAATTAATTATATGTTCTATGATATGAGATCAAAAAGAAGAAATGACAAGATAATTTTTGTATAGAAATGGAGTAAATAAAGATGTGGAAAACAATACGGGTATTCTCTACAATGACACTGTAACCCAATTGAAAGGGATGTAGCGCAGCTTGGTAGCGCGTTTGTTTTGGGTACAAAATGTCACGGGTTCAAATCCTGTCATCCCTACCTATTCTATTACTTATCTTATGAGCAGGAATCGTAACGAGGGATCAATTGAAATCGATTAAATTGGGCATCCATAACATGATCAATCTTTCATTCGACTCTATTCTACTATAGAATAGGATACGCATGCAAAAATATAATATATTAGGGTTACTTACAAAATATTTAGTGTGATAATAAAGCGCTCTTAGTTCAGTTCGGTAGAACGCGGGTCTCCAAAACCCGATGTCGTAGGTTCAAATCCTACAGAGCGTGATCCCATTCTTGTTATTCTTAGGTCAAAAATTACACTGAAATGAAATAATTGAACAGCAATTTCAATTTGACCCCTGCCCTATGTATTAAAATTAATAAAGCAAGTAGGGGTCAATCAAAAAAAGAGCTATTAATTAATTAAAGGTCCAACTGATCGCCGCGTCTGTATTGTAAATATGCGGTTACAAATAATCCAGCCAAAGTAATAGGAATTAGACCTAAGACAATTCCAAATAGAAAAACTTCAATCATTTCAATTTGTTTGAAAGAGGAAAAGGAGAGGTAATATCTATTCTTAACTATTAATTCATATTGCCCATGAATCTCAATGACCAAAAATTGGAAATTGACACGGTAAGAAACTTAAGAAACTATAGAATATATGGAATAACACAGAAAGATTTCGTTTTTTTATGAATCGTTTGTTCAATTAATTTCAAATAAGTCGTATCTTGTTCAACCCGATAAATAGAGCTGAGGTTATAGTTAAAACCGCTAGTAGAAAACCGAAATAACTAGTTATAGTAAGCATAAAGAGGCTAAATGAAATATGGTCTTTTTATACATATGTTTAGAAAGCACTTCCCTAAATTCAAATTTTTGAAAGATACAAACAAGAATAAGCAAAAAGACCAATTCCACTTATTCTTTCAATTGAAAGTTTTTGATTCATCAATCCTTCTAAACAGTAATAAAAAAAAAAATGGGAGTGACATAGGTAAGAAATCAATTTATCATCTGTGATATCTGAGCATCCCCTAATTCCCAATCAACAGATTCATCTTAAAAACTAATATTCTTATACTAATATTATATATTATAATTAATAATCAAAATTAGAAATAATAAAAAACTCTGTTGTGTAACTTCATTCAAAAAATGAAATTGAATCGCTTTAAAATTGGAAAATCATTTCTATTTTGATTTTGATCTTTTTTTTATTATTGTATCGAATACATTGTGTATTTTCGAACAAAGAATGACCTTATATTATACTAGAATCTCCCTTTTTTTACTTTAACTTTACTTTCCCTTTTTTTTCTTTTTTACTTTAATTTGATTTGACCTCATTAGATTCAGTAGTAGGTTCATTCTCATAATATCTCTAATGAGAAGAAAAAGAGTTTCGCATGATCTAATCGTGCGAAACTTATACATTTTTTCTTTACATATCTTAAATTAGAGAGCCCCCCGCCCTTTTTTTTATAATTATAATTCGATCAAGAACGGCCTTTTGGTTCTAATACAACAATGCGTGCATCGCGAATATTGATTATTTTCTTCTTTGTTCTCTTTCTTTCGTCGAAGACTATCGGCTAGTCTTACTTCTTACTGGACAACTAACCAATTCCTTAAAAATAAAAATGAAAAAAAAAGGGGGGGGGGAGGTTCCAACAAAAAACATCTTCTACAAACACAAAAAGAAAGAATATTTTTATATTTTGGATCTAATTGAATTGTAGGAGAATGGAATATGATAATCCCACTCGCGAATTATTTGAAAGCAACCCGTTGTATTCACATTTTATCTGATCTTCAGTTTCTAATCCGAAGCCGATAATGGAGAGAACCCTTATACTACTACAGGAATTTGAAAATTTTTTTATTGAATAGTATAGAATACTACATCGACAGGCAACAATAAAAGAAAAAAGAAAGTCTCTAGCACTCCATTTAGATACTAATTGTGAAATTGCGTTGCTGTGTCAGAAGAAGGATAGCTATACTGATTCGGTATACTCTAAAGACACCCTTGGTACCCTATTGACGATCTCACAAAGATTAAATTTCAGTGAATTCCCATTTACTGATCTCATCTTTTACGGAATCGATCCCCTTTTTGACTGTACAAGAATACGTGGAGCTCGGCATGTCTGGAAGCACAGGAGAACGTTCTTTTGCTGATATTATTACCAGTATTCGATACTGGGTCATTCATAGCATTACTATACCTTCCCTTTTCATTGCGGGTTGGTTATTCG